TTCAAAAGATCCAATAATGTATGTATATTGGACTTTTTGAGACAATTATAGATTCTGGGAGGCAATTCTAATTGGTCAATAAAAATATATTGAAATGCTAGTTCTTTTTTTTTTCTTAGGTTAACTAATCTATTATGAAAAGGAAAAGGGGGTAAAGTAACTTGATGTTGATTGTTCTCTAAATAGAACGTTTCTTCTTCTACATGTAGAAAAGGAATAAATAAATTAATCAAATTCCGGGAGGCTTCATGAAGTGCTTCTTTAGGAGTTAAACTTCCATTTGTCCATATTTCTAAAAAAAGAATCTCTTGTTTTTCATTCCCATTCCCATAAGAATGAATACTATGATTCGCATTTTGAACAGGCATGAATACAGCATCTATAGGATAACTTCGGTCTTCAAAGTTATTTGACATTTTTTGACTATATCCGCGATTCCTCTCGATTTTTAATCCAATACACAAATTTATTGGTTCTGTTAAGGTAGCTATATGCTGTGTATTATCAACGATTGCCACAGAGGGCGGTAAAATTATGTCTCGAGCAGTTATATATCCAGGACCTTGGACACAAATAAGCGCGTTGCGCGTTCCATATAGATTACTTTTTAATACAATCTCGTTCAAATTCATTAAAATTTCATGTACTGATTCTTGAATACCTACTATGTTAGAATAGTCATGTGGTATGTTCTCAGATTTTGCACGTGTAATACATGTTCCTTCTATTTCGCCAAGTAAAGCTCTTCGCATCGCAATGCCTATTGTGTCGGCTTGACCTTTCATAAGTGGAGACAGAATAAAGCGTCCATAATAAAGACGCTTACTGTCTCTTCTTGATTCAACACACTTCCACTGTAGTGTCCGAGTAGATACTTTGACTTTCTCTCGAACCATAGTAATTTTATTTGATCAGATCATTGAATCATTTATTTCTCTTGAAACCCTTTCAGCCTTTATTTTAGTTCTATACACGTCGTTTTTTAGGGGGTCTACAACCATTATGTGGCATAGGGGTTACATCTCGTACGAAACTTAAAAGTATACCGCTTCTACGAATAGCTCGTAATGCTGCATCTCTTCCCAGTCCAGGGCCTTTTATCCTTACTTCAGCTCGTTGCATACCTTGATCCACTACTGCTCGAATAGCATTTCCTGCTGCGGTTTGAGCAGCAAAAGGTGTTCCTCTTCTTGTACCCCTGAATCCACAAGTACCCGCGGAGGACCAAGAAATCACCCGACCCCGTACATCTGTAACGGTCACAATGGTATTGTTGAAACTTGCTTGAACATGAATAACTCCCTTTGGTATTCTACGTACATTTTTACGTGAACCACTACGGGTATTTTTACGTGAACCAATTCTTAATATAGGTTTTGCCATATTTTTTCATTTCACAAGAAATATATGGATATATCCATTTCATGCCAAAACGGACCTTTTTTTTTGCTAGCTTCTTGGAAGTGCCCTTTCCTTTAGTAAGATTATCCTTGTCTTTGTTTATGCCTCGGGTTGGAACAAATTACTATAATTCGTCCCCTCCTACGGATTAGCCGACACTTTTCACAAATTTTACGAACGGAAGCCCTTATTTTCATAGTTGTTATTCCTTAATTCTATTAATATACTTATTGTTGGACGAAAAAAAGGTTTCTTGATATTTTTGAATCTTGAATTGTATCTTCGTGAAAGGAATGTTGAATTTCAAAAAACCACTTACTCATGTGAATTCTTGTTATGGAGTCTAGAAAGTGGACGTCCCCCGATTAACTTAATACCTAAGAACTTACTAAAATTTTTAACTTTTTGTCCTATAGGTATACCTATACAAAAAAATGTCGAATCCTTTCAGAAGCATGACCTAAAATTAAAAAAATCTTTAGTATCTAACCAAAATCGAACCATGCCGTTTGGAAGTGATTCATAAAGAAAACTTTCATTAATTCATTTTTTTTATTTAATTTCATTCGGGGTAAAACATTCTAAACTTTTTTAGCAGGGGTAGTATTACACAACCCCTTTTTTTTCACAAATGGTAAGTTCCGGATATCCAATTTTGATATTAGAAGGATTACCATATATAACACAAAATTTCTCCGCCGATTCTTTTTAGTCGAGCTTCTCGATCTGTCATTATACCTTGAGAAGTCGAAAGGATTACAATTCCTATTCCGCCTAAAATTCGTGGAATTCGTTGAGAGTTAGAATAGATTCGTAGACCCGGCCGGCTTATTCTCTTTAAATTTAAAATCGTTTTATAGGATTCTTTCTTATTTCGTCTATGCCTTAGGGTTAAAATCAAAAAATATTGATTGTTTTCGCGATGTTTCCTTACGTTTTCGATAAAACCTTCTCGTAAAAGTATTTTAACAATGCTTTCGGTGATGTTAGTCGATCCTATCCGAACTGTTCCTTTTCTATTCATGTCAGCATTTCGTATAGAGGTTATTATATCAGCAATAGTGTCTTTTCCCATGATAAGTTAAAATTCCTTAATTGTTCTATAATTTTGATATAATCAACATGTTATTTTTCTTTTATTTATATATAAATAGAGACGAATTATATATTAATATATGAATTCAATTATTAATATATAAAATTATTAAGGGTATATGCGTGATACACAATCTATTAATTATAATTAATTGGATTTCAATACCATTTTTTTAATCCTATCCTATACTAACTATCGATATTTAGGTCTTATAATACCTCAGGAGCTAATGAAACTATTTTAGTAAAGTTTAATTGTCTCAATTCCCGTGGGATCGCCCCAAAAACTCGAGTTCCTTTTGGATTTCCTTCTTGATCAATGACAACTGCGGCATTGTCGTCATATCGTATTATCGTCCCATTGTTACGTTTGAGTTCTTTACAAGTACGTACAATTACAGCTCTGATCACTTCTGATCTTTCTAGAGGAGTATTTGGGATTGCTTCCTTGATTACAGCAACAATAACGTCACCAATATGAGCATATCGGCGATTACTAGCTCCTATTATTCGAATACACATCAATTTTCGAGCCCCGCTGTTGTCTGCTACATTCAAATAGGTTTGTGGTTGAATCATATTTTTGTATCTCTTCTTTTAATGCAAAGGACAAAGTAAAAAAATATTGTTTGTCAAAAAAAAAAAAAAGAAAACTTAGAATCTTTTTATCCTTAAATGTTAGTTAGCTTTTTCATTCTATATTCCTATTCAGAAATAATGAATTGGGTTTTTATAGGCATTTTTGATGCCGCTATTGAAATAGCTTTTCTGGCTATATTTTCTGGTACACCACCCATTTCATAAAGGATTTTACCTGGTTTAACCACAGCTACCCAGTACTCTGGGGATCCTTTCCCAGACCCCATACGCGTTTCCGCGGGTCTTACTGTAACTGGCTTGTCTGGAAATATACGTACCCAAATTTTTCCACCACGTCGTACATTTCGTGTCATTGCTCGTCGCCCTGCTTCTATTTGTCTAGATGTGATCCAAGCGGGTTCAAGTGTTTGAAGAGCATATCTGCCAAAACAAATACGATTCCCACGAGAGGCTATTCCTTTTAGTCTTCCTCGGTGTTGTTTACGAAATCTGGTTCTTTTTGGGTTATAGTTGATGGGTTTTTTCTAAATGAGAAATTCCATCTCTACTACAGAACTGGACGTGAGAGTTTCTTCTCATCCAGCTCCTCGCGAATAAAAGGACTAATTAAGATATAGATGTAGTTAATGATTAATCCTATTAATCATGGTATTTTTTTTATTTCATCTTATCTCTTCTAAATTTGTGTATGTCTTTTTTTAAATAGAATCAAAGATGAATTTTATTTCTGTTTATTTAAAAATAACGTAATATCATCATTACAAATGTAGTTTTTGTTCGAGTTAGAATATTCTAACAAATCCTTATTTTATTTTATCTTTTTCATTGTTTTTTTCATCTTTTATTACTTTTTTGATTTGAAAAAAAAAAACAAATTTTTCGCCGGCGAATATTGACTCTTTCAATATCTATTTAAGGTTGCTGTTTATCCCCCGAGGTCTCAGAATCAAAATCAGAATAGATAATAAAGTTTCTGGTTTATTCCGCCATCCTGTCCAATGAATTACTAAGATTTCTTTTTCACTCGAATCCTATATATTCATGGGTTCCGTCGTTCCCATCGCTTCTTGATTAATCATTAGGCCTGAATTCTACAATGGAGCTTTTACATGAAATTTTGAATTTCATTTTTTTTTTTTTTTTGAGTCAATTTTCTCAGTTTTTATTGGCTCAAGGCTCTTAATTTTTTGTTTTCGGAACAGATTTATCTAATTATTATGAATGAATCTGTATTGATGCTTTATTACATTGCTTTTCTTACAGTGACCTCATAGATTTTCCAAATTGGAATCATATATCATTAATATTCAATTTTTTCACTCTTTCTTTCATCCTTCCATTTATCCGCATACTTTTTGATTACCTTTCATAACTTAATAATCACCTTTCTTTATTCTTTTTTTTTTAAGTCAGTTGCTACAATGATATGATCAGCCTATCATATCTTGACTAATTTTTTGGATCCAGATAATGCGAAGCAATGAGTTGCTTAGGTTATTTATTAATGCTATAGTTATTAGTTGCTTTTGTAGGTAAGTTATTTTTGTTTTTAGCGTAATCTAATCCTAAACCAACGAGTCGCACACTAAGCATAGCAATTATATCAAAGGAGTTTTGATGGAAATTTTTATTCAACCTTATAGAATTGCTTATTTTTTCTTAAACATAAAAAATAAGACTGCAATTTTATATTTTTATTACTTTATAGTATAGTGTTATACTACATAGTTTTCGTTTTTTTATCGTTGGATAAAATGTAAAGACAAATAAAGTTTTTTTATTCTTCGTCTACGAATATCCAAATTTTTATTCCTAAAACCCCATAAATAGTTCGAACTGTATAGGAACAATAATCAATTTTAGCTTCAATTGTTTGTAAAGGAACTCTGCCTTCTCTGATCCAT